GCTAGCGTAGCTTAACTAAAGCATAACACTGAAGATGTTAAGATGGACCCTAGAAAGTCCCGCAAGCACAAAGGCTTGGTCCTGACTTTACTATCAACTTTAGCCAAACTTACACATGCAAGTATCCGCACCCCTGTGAGAATGCCCTACAGTCCCCCGCCCGGGAACAAGGAGCTGGTATCAGGCACACCCCATTAAGCCCATGACACCTTGCTTAGCCACACCCTCAAGGGAACTCAGCAGTGATAAACATTAAGCCATAAGTGAAAACTTGACTTAGTTAAAGCTAAGAGGGCCGGTAAAACTCGTGCCAGCCACCGCGGTTATACGAGAGGCCCAAGTTGATAGACACCGGCGTAAAGAGTGGTTAAGTTAAAACCTCATACTAAAGCCAAACATCTTCAAGACTGTTATACGCAACCGAAGACAGGAAGTTCAACCACGAAAGTGGCTTTATTTGATCTGAACCCACGAAAGCTACGGAACAAACTGGGATTAGATACCCCACTATGCCTAGCCGTAAACATTGATAGTATCCTACACCCACTATCCGCCCGGGAACTACGAGCAAAAGCTTAAAACCCAAAGGACTTGGCGGTGCTTTAGATCCACCTAGAGGAGCCTGTTCTAGAACCGATAACCCCCGTTCAACCTCACCTTTCCTTGTTTTTCCCGCCTATATACCGCCGTCGTCAGCTTACCCTCTGAAGGTCTAATAGTAAGCAAAACTGGTAAAACCTAAAACGTCAGGTCGAGGTGTAGCGTATGGAAGGGGAAGAAATGGGCTACATTCGCTACTACAGCGAACACGGAAGGTGCACTGAAACGTACACCTGAAGGAGGATTTAGCAGTAAGCGGGAAATAGAGCGTCCCGCTGAAATCGGCCCTGAAGCGCGCACACACCGCCCGTCACTCTCCCCGAAAACACCCACTCAGTTAATTAAAACCTAATAATCATAGAGGGGAGGCAAGTCGTAACATGGTAAGTGTACCGGAAGGTGCACTTGGAAAAATCAGAGCGTGGCTAAGATGGAAAAGCATCTCCCTTACACTGAGAAGTCACCCGTTCAAGTCGGGTCGCCCTGATGCCTAACAGCTAGCCCACCCAAACAATTTCAACAAACCCCTGTTAATAACCCCTAAGTACCCCAGTATTTATTTTAAACAAACCATTTTTCCCCCTTAGTATAGGCGATAGAAAAGGGCCCACGGCGCAATAGAGAAAGTACCGCAAGGGAACGCTGAAAGAGAAGTGAAACAACCCAGTAAAGCCTAAAAAAGCAGAGATCTAAACTCGTACCTTTTGCATCATGATTTAGCAAGTGTAACCCAAGCAAAGCGTACTTTAGTTTGACGTCCCGAAACTAGGTGAGCTACTCCAAGACAGCCTATCAATAGGGCGTACCCGTCTCTGTGGCAAAAGAGTGGGGAGAGCTTTGAGTAGAGGTGACAAACCTACCGAACCTAGTTATAGCTGGTTGTCCAAGAAATGAATAGAAGTTCAGCCTTTCAGCTTCTCTTTTCACCTTAGTCTGACCCCTATTGATGCATTAAAGAAACCGAAAGAGTTAGTCAAAGGGGGTACAGCCCCTTTGAATCAAGACACAACTTTACCAGGAGGGTAAAGATCATAATAATTAAAGCTAAATGTTCTGGTGGGCCTAAAAGCAGCCATCCCCTTAGAAAGCGTTAAAGCTCAGACATGCGACCATACTTCTTATCCTGATCACTTAATCTTACCCCCCTAACCGTACTGGACCATCCCATGCCAACATGGGAGTGACTATGCTGAAATGAGTAATAAGAGAGCTACCGGCTCTCTCCCTGCACACGTGTATATCGGAACGGACAACCCACCGAACCTTAACGGCCCCAAATAAAGAGGGCAGTGGATGTTAGACCAAAAAACTAGAAAAATATCCAAAAACCAACCGTTAAACCCACACAGGTGTGCCCCCAGGGAAAGACTAAAAGAAAGAGAAGGAACTCGGCAAACACATAAAGCCTCGCCTGTTTACCAAAAACATCGCCTCTTGCAAACTCAAAAAATAAGAGGTCCCGCCTGCCCTGTGACTATTTGTTTAACGGCCGCGGTATTTTGACCGTGCGAAGGTAGCGCAATCACTTGTCTTTTAAATGGAGACCCGTATGAATGGCATAACGAGGGCTTAACTGTCTCCTCTTTCAGGTCAATGAAATTGATCTTCCCGTGCAGAAGCGGGAATATAAACATAAGACGAGAAGACCCTATGGAGCTTTAGACACCAAGGCGGCCCACGTTAAACACCCCCCAATAAGGGACTAAACCAAGTGAGCCCCGCCCTAATGTCTTTGGTTGGGGCGACCGCGGGGAATTACAAAACCCCCACGTGGAATGGGAACACCCCTCCTACAGCTAAGAGCTACAGCTCTAGTAAACAGAAATTCTGACCAACAAGATCCGGCAACGCCGATCAACGGACCGAGTTACCCTAGGGATAACAGCGCAATCCTCTTTTAGAGCCCATATCGACAAGGGGGTTTACGACCTCGATGTTGGATCAGGACATCCTAATGGTGCAGCCGCTATTAAGGGTTCGTTTGTTCAACGATTAAAGTCCTACGTGATCTGAGTTCAGACCGGAGTAATCCAGGTCAGTTTCTATCTATGATATGATTTTTTCTAGTACGAAAGGACCGAAAAGAAGAGGCCTATGCCACAGGCACGCCTCCCCCCTACCTAATGAAGTCAACTAAAGTAGGCAAAAGGGCATACCCTGTTTGCCTAAGAAAAAGGCATGTTAAGGTGGCAGAGCCCGGCAATTGCAAAAGACCTAAGCCCTTTCTACAGAGGTTCAAGTCCTCTCCCTAACTATGATATCCACCCTCATCACACACATTATTAACCCCCTCACCTTTATCGTGCCGGTTCTTCTAGCTGTTGCTTTCCTTACCCTTCTTGAACGTAAAGTACTAGGCTACATGCAACTACGAAAGGGGCCGAATGTCGTCGGACCCTACGGACTCCTGCAGCCCATTGCTGATGGCCTAAAACTATTTATTAAAGAACCTGTCCGCCCTTCAACCTCTTCTCCTGTATTGTTCCTCCTCGCACCCATACTAGCCCTCACCCTAGCCCTCACCCTTTGAGCACCCATGCCCCTCCCGTACCCTGTAATCGACCTAAACCTTGGGATCCTGTTCCTCCTCGCCCTATCTAGCCTAGCAGTCTACTCCATCCTTGGCTCAGGCTGAGCATCAAATTCAAAATACGCTCTAATCGGAGCCCTCCGGGCCGTCGCCCAGACTATTTCTTACGAAGTAAGCCTAGGCCTTATTCTTTTAAATATCATCATCTTCACCGGGGGATTTACACTACAAACCTTCAACATCGCACAAGAGAGCGTTTGATTAATTCTGCCTGCCTGACCCCTTGCCGCCATGTGGTACATTTCAACCCTAGCCGAAACAAACCGGGCACCCTTTGACCTCACCGAGGGCGAATCCGAACTGGTCTCGGGCTTTAATGTAGAATATGCAGGAGGCCCCTTCGCCCTTTTCTTCCTCGCAGAATACGCCAATATCCTTCTTATGAACACCCTATCCGCCACACTCTTCTTAGGCGCCTCCCACATCCCATCCATCCCCGAACTAACTGCCGTAAACCTCATGACCAAAGCAGCTCTTCTCTCAGTACTTTTCCTATGGGTTCGAGCTTCCTACCCCCGATTCCGGTACGACCAACTCATACACCTCATCTGAAAAAACTTCCTCCCCCTAACCCTCGCGCTGGTTATTTGACACCTAGCGCTCCCTATCGCTTTCGCCGGTTTACCCCCACAACTTTAACCCCGGAGTTGTGCCTGAAGTAAAGGGCCACTTTGATAGAGTGACACATGGGGGTTAAAGTCCCCCCAGCTCCTTAGAAAGAAGGGGTTCGAACCCTACCTTAAGAGATCAAAACTCTTAGTGCTTCCACTACACCACTTCCTAGTAAGGTCAGCTAATTAAGCTCTTGGGCCCATACCCCAAACATGTTGGTTAAACTCCTTCCTTTGCTAATGAACCCGTACATCTTAGCCACCCTTCTCTTTGGCTTAGGCCTGGGAACCACCGTTACATTCGCCAGCTCCCACTGACTTCTTGCCTGAATGGGACTCGAAATAAACACCCTTGCCATCATCCCCCTGATAGCACAACATCACCACCCCCGAGCCGTTGAAGCTACCACTAAATATTTCCTCACACAAGCAACCGGGGCCGCAATACTACTCTTTGCAAGCACCACCAATGCATGACTCACAGGACAATGGGACATTCAACAAATGTCCCACCCTCTACCTGTGACCCTAATTACTTTGGCACTCGCACTAAAGGTGGGACTCGCCCCTCTTCACTCCTGACTACCAGAGGTCCTCCAAGGTCTAGACCTCACCACTGGACTCATCCTCTCCACATGACAAAAATTAGCCCCATTTGCACTACTCTTGCAAATTCAACCTGCTAACTCAACACTCCTAATTGCCCTAGGTCTTGCATCTACACTTGTCGGCGGCTGAGGGGGCTTAAACCAGACGCAACTGCGTAAAATCTTAGCCTACTCTTCCATTGCCCATCTTGGGTGGATAATTTTAGTCGTTCAATTCTCCCCCTCTCTTACACTTCTTACCCTAGCGACGTACCTTATCATAACATTCTCCACTTTTCTTGTATTCAAACTCAACAGCGCCACCAACATTAATGCCCTCGCTACCTCTTGAGCTAAAGCCCCGGCCCTCACATCTTTAACCCCCCTGGTCCTTTTATCACTAGGAGGCCTACCCCCACTAACAGGTTTTATGCCTAAATGACTCATTCTCCAAGAACTTACCAAACAGGACTTGGCCGCCACCGCCACTCTCGCTGCCCTCACAGCCCTTCTTAGCCTGTACTTTTACTTACGGCTTTCATATGCCATAACCCTTACTATGTCCCCTAACAACACAGCAGGCACAACCCCCTGACGCCTTCCTTCATCTCAACTGACACTACCGCTCGCTATCTCAACAACCGCCACCCTTCTACTGCTCCCCCTGACCCCTGCTGCAATCGCACTGCTAGCCCTCTAAGAGACTTAGGCTAACACTAGACCAAGGGCCTTCAAAGCCCTAAGTGGGGGTGAAAATCCCCCAGTCCCTGATAAGACTTGCGGGATACTAACCCACATCTCCTGCATGCAAAACAGATACTTTAATTAAGCTAAAGCCTTTCTAGGTGGGTAGGCCTCGATCCTACAAACTCTTAGTTAACAGCTAAGTGCTCAAGCCAGCGAGCATCCACCTACCTTTCCCTCGCCTTGTCAAACGGGTAGAGGCGAGGGAAAGCCCCAGCAGATGTTAGTCTGCCTCTTAAGATTTGCAATCTTATATGTTGAACACCTTGGGGCTTATTGGTAAGAAGAGGACTCAAACCTCTGTCTATGGGATTACAATCCACCGCTTAAAACTCAGCCATCCTACCTGTGGCCATCACACGATGATTCTTCTCGACTAATCACAAAGACATTGGCACCCTTTATCTAGTATTTGGTGCCTGAGCCGGAATAGTGGGCACAGCTCTGAGCCTCTTAATTCGAGCCGAGCTAAGCCAACCCGGAGCCCTCTTGGGGGACGACCAGATTTATAATGTAATTGTTACAGCGCATGCTTTCGTAATAATTTTCTTTATAGTAATGCCAATCATAATCGGGGGTTTCGGAAACTGACTCATCCCTCTAATGATCGGGGCCCCAGATATGGCATTTCCCCGAATGAATAATATGAGTTTTTGACTCCTGCCCCCCTCCTTCCTCCTTCTCCTTGCCTCTTCTGGGGTAGAAGCTGGGGCCGGAACCGGGTGAACCGTTTACCCCCCTCTGTCTGGTAACCTAGCACACGCCGGGGCCTCTGTTGACCTAACAATTTTCTCCCTACATCTTGCAGGGATTTCATCTATTCTAGGTGCAATTAATTTTATCACGACCATTATTAATATGAAACCCCCCGCCATTTCTCAGTACCAAACCCCCCTGTTTGTGTGATCTGTACTAATCACTGCTGTCCTTCTGCTCCTCTCACTACCAGTCCTTGCTGCGGGTATTACTATGCTTTTAACAGATCGGAATCTTAACACCACATTCTTCGACCCAGCAGGCGGTGGTGACCCCATTCTTTACCAACATCTCTTCTGATTCTTCGGACACCCCGAAGTATACATTCTTATCCTACCCGGCTTTGGTATAGTCTCCCACATTGTTGCTTACTACTCCGGTAAAAAAGAACCTTTCGGGTACATGGGCATGGTATGAGCTATGATGGCCATCGGCCTTCTAGGATTTATTGTGTGAGCCCATCACATGTTCACAGTAGGAATAGACGTAGACACACGTGCCTACTTCACCTCCGCCACAATAATCATTGCCATCCCCACTGGCGTTAAAGTATTTAGCTGACTCGCCACACTCCACGGGGGCTCTATTAAATGAGAAACACCCCTTCTGTGAGCTCTTGGGTTTATTTTCCTTTTTACAGTCGGAGGTCTAACAGGAATTGTTCTTGCCAACTCCTCCCTCGATATTGTACTACATGATACCTACTATGTAGTTGCCCATTTCCACTACGTCTTATCGATGGGGGCCGTATTCGCCATTGTCGCCGGCTTTGTACACTGATTCCCACTCTTCTCAGGTTACACCCTTCACAGCACTTGAACAAAAATCCACTTTGGTGTAATATTCGTAGGTGTAAATCTCACCTTCTTCCCACAACACTTCCTTGGCCTGGCCGGAATGCCCCGACGGTATTCAGACTACCCAGATGCCTACACCCTGTGAAACACCGTATCCTCAATCGGATCGTTAGTCTCCCTGGTAGCCGTAATTATGTTCTTATTTATTATTTGAGAAGCTTTCGCTGCCAAACGTGAAGTTCTAGCAGTAGAACTCACAACAACTAACGTAGAATGACTACACGGCTGCCCTCCCCCCTACCACACATTCGAGGAGCCTGCGTTTGTTCTGGTTCAATCAAACTAACGAGAAAGGGAGGAGTCGAACCCCCATGGACTGGTTTCAAGCCAGTCACATAACCGCTCTGTCACTTTCTTTATAAGACACTAGTAAAAATGGATTATTACACCGCCTTGTCAAGGCAAAGTTGTGGGTTAAAGCCCCGCGTGTCTTAACCCTTATGGCCCATCCCTCCCAACTAGGATTTCAAGATGCAGCTTCACCTGTAATAGAAGAACTTCTTCATTTTCACGATCACGCCTTAATAATCGTCTTTTTAATCAGCACTTTAGTACTTTACATTATTGTGGCAATAGTATCCACAAAATTAACTAACAAATACATTCTAGACTCACAAGAAATTGAGATTATCTGAACTGTTCTCCCAGCAATTATCCTTATTCTCATCGCTCTCCCCTCCTTGCGCATTCTTTATCTTATAGACGAAATCAACAGCCCCCTCCTTACCATTAAAGCCGTCGGCCATCAGTGGTATTGAAGCTATGAATATACAGACTACGAAGACCTAGGATTTGACGCGTATATAATCCCCACTCAAGACTTAAACCCCGGTCAATTCCGACTTATAGAAGCAGACCACCGAATAGTCATCCCCGTAGAGTCCCCAATCCGAGTCTTAGTTTCCGCTGATGATGTCCTTCACTCGTGAGCCGTCCCAGCTCTTGGAATTAAAATAGACGCAGTCCCAGGCCGCCTAAATCAAACAGCTTTCATTGCATCCCGCCCCGGAATCTTCTACGGACAATGCTCTGAAATTTGCGGCGCAAATCACAGCTTTATGCCCATTGTAGTGGAAGCAGTCCCCTTAGAACACTTTGAAAACTGATCGTCCCGAATACTTGAAGACGCCTCGCTAAGAAGCTAAACTGGGAACAGCGTTAGCCTTTTAAGCTAAAGATTGGTGACTCCCAACCACCCTTAGCGACATGCCCCAACTCAACCCCGCGCCTTGATTTGCAATCCTAATCTTCTCCTGATTAATTTTCCTAACCGTCATTCCCCCTAAAGTAATAGCTCACACTTTCCCTAATGAGCCGACGCTACAAAGCGCCGAAAAACCTAAAACAGAATCCTGAACCTGACCATGACAGTAAGCCTTTTCGACCAGTTTATAAGCCCCACACTCTTAGGAATTCCACTAATTGCCCTCGCTATTACCCTCCCTTGAATTATGTACCCCGCCCCCACAACTCGTTGACTCAATAGTCGTTTCCTAGCCCTACAAGGCTGATTTATTAACCGTTTTACTCAACAACTCCTCCTCCCCCTAAGCCTAGGTGGCCACAAATGAGCTGCTCTCTTAACATCCTTAATAATCTTCTTAATTACTATGAATATACTAGGCCTACTCCCCTACACCTTTACCCCCACCACACAGCTATCCTTAAACTTAGGACTCGCAACCCCCCTTTGACTCGCAACAGTAATTGTAGGGATGCGAAACCAACCCACACACGCCCTAGGTCACCTGCTCCCAGAAGGAACCCCTGGCCCTCTTATCCCTGTTCTCATCGTCATTGAAACAATTAGCCTCTTCATCCGCCCTCTCGCACTAGGCGTCCGACTGACTGCTAATTTAACAGCCGGCCACCTTTTAATCCAACTTATTTCAACCGCCGCCTTTGTCATGATACCTCTTATACCTGCCGTAGCACTACTCACATCAACAGTCCTTGTTCTCCTGACCCTCCTAGAAGTTGCTGTAGCCATGATTCAAGCCTACGTCTTCGTACTTCTACTAACCCTGTACCTACAAGAAAACGTCTAATGGCCCACCAAGCACACGCATACCACATAGTCGACCCCAGTCCTTGACCTCTTACAGGAGCAATTGCTGCCCTATTAATAACATCAGGTCTTGCAACCTGATTCCACTTCCAGTCTACAACCCTAATAACACTAGGAACAGCTCTTACACTTCTTACCATGTTCCAGTGGTGACGAGATGTCGTACGAGAAGGAACATTCCAAGGACACCACACGCCCCCAGTCCAAAAAGGCCTTCGGTACGGAATAATTCTTTTTATTACCTCAGAAGTCTTCTTCTTCCTAGGCTTTTTCTGAGCCTTCTACCATGCCAGCCTCGCACCCACCCCTGAACTAGGGGGCTGCTGACCCCCCGCCGGCATCACCACACTAGACCCCTTCGAAGTCCCTCTACTTAACACAGCCGTTCTTCTTGCTTCAGGGGTAACCGTCACTTGAGCCCATCATAGCATTATAGAAGGGGAACGAAAGCAAGCAGTACAATCCCTGGCCTTAACCATCCTCCTTGGCTTCTACTTTACATTTTTACAAGGCTTGGAGTACTATGAAGCCCCCTTCACTATCGCAGACGGTGTGTATGGTTCTACCTTCTTTGTAGCCACAGGCTTCCACGGCCTCCATGTTATCATGGGCTCTACATTTTTAGCCGTTTGTCTTATCCGACAAATCCTACACCATTTTACCTCCGAACATCACTTCGGATTTGAAGCAGCCGCCTGATATTGACACTTTGTAGACGTCGTATGACTATTCCTCTATATCTCCATCTACTGATGAGGATCTTAATCTTTCTAGTACCAATTGTTAGTATAAGTGACTTCCAATCACCCGGTCTTGGTTAAAGCCCAAGGAAAGATAATGAACTTAGTTACAACTGTGATTACTATCGCCTCCCTCCTCTCTGTTATTCTAGCCATTGTATCCTTTTGACTCCCCCAAATAACCCCTGACCATGAAAAACTCTCCCCCTACGAATGCGGATTCGACCCCATCGGATCGGCCCGCCTGCCCTTTTCACTACGATTTTTTTTAGTCGCTATCCTCTTTTTGCTTTTCGATTTAGAAATTGCCCTCCTTCTTCCCCTCCCCTGAGGCGATCAACTCACATCCCCTCTACTAACCTTCCTGTGAGCCGCAGCCGTCTTAGCACTTCTTACCCTAGGCCTAATCTACGAATGACTCCAAGGGGGTTTAGAGTGAGCCGAATAGGAAATTAGTTTAAGAAAAACCTTTGATTTCGGCTCAAAAACTTGTGGTTAAAGTCCATAATTACCTAATGACCCCCGTTCACTTTGCCTTCTCATCGGCCTTCATACTAGGATTGACCGGCCTAGCCTTTCATCGAACCCACCTGCTCTCCGCCCTTCTATGCTTAGAGGGCATAATGCTCTCTTTATTCATTGCCCTCTCCCTTTGAACCTTGCAGTTAGGTTCCACGAGCTTCTCCGCAGCTCCTATGCTCCTACTAGCATTTTCAGCTTGTGAAGCCAGTGCTGGCCTCGCCCTCCTCGTAGCCACCGCACGAACCCACGGCACCGACCGCCTACAAAGCCTGAACCTCCTACAATGCTAAAAATTCTTATCCCCACCCTTATGCTCATCCCAACCGCCTGAATAGCACCCCCCAAGTGACTTTGGCCGACCACCCTAATACACAGTCTACTAATTGCCCTCTTCAGCCTCTCATGACTAACAAATATAGCGGAAACAGGCTGGTCCACCCTTAACCCTTACATGGCCACAGACCCCCTCTCCACACCCCTTCTAGTACTCACTTGCTGACTACTCCCCCTTATGATCCTCGCAAGCCAAAACCATACAACGTCAGAACCTCTTAACCGACAACGAACATTTATTACCCTCCTAACCTCCCTCCAAATTTTTCTTATCATGGCCTTCGGGGCCACCGAAATTATTATGTTCTACGTTATATTCGAGGCCACCCTTATCCCCACCCTCATCCTCATCACCCGTTGGGGTAATCAAACCGAACGCCTTAACGCAGGCATTTATTTTCTTTTCTACACCCTTGCCGGCTCACTCCCCCTACTTGTAGCCCTGCTTCTCCTTCAAAACAGCGCCGGCACCTTGTCACTACTCACCCTCCCATACTCAGACCCCGTGGAAATAACATCCTACGCCCATAAACTATGGTGGGCCGGCTGCCTTCTTGCCTTTCTGGTAAAAATGCCACTATACGGAGTACACCTTTGACTCCCCAAAGCCCACGTTGAAGCCCCAGTTGCAGGATCAATGATTCTTGCTGCCGTGCTCCTTAAACTAGGCGGCTACGGAATAATACGAATAGTCGTAATACTAGAGCCCTTAACCAAGGAACTAAGCTACCCCTTTATCGTCTTTGCGCTATGAGGTGTAATCATAACAGGCTCCATTTGCCTTCGTCAAACAGACCTGAAATCCCTTATTGCCTACTCCTCAGTAAGCCACATGGGTCTTGTCGTCGGAGGTATTCTTATTCAGACCCCCTGAGGCTTTTCGGGGGCCCTTATCCTCATGATCGCCCACGGACTTGCATCCTCCGCACTCTTCTGCCTTGCCAACACAAGCTATGAACGTACACACAGTCGGACTATAATCCTAGCCCGAGGATTGCAAATGGTACTCCCCCTTATAACAGCCTGATGGTTTATTGCCAGCCTTGCCAATCTAGCACTCCCTCCCCTCCCCAATTTAATGGGTGAACTCATGATCATTACCTCTCTATTCAACTGATCTTGATGAACCATCGTACTAACCGGAGCAGGGACACTTATTACTGCAAGCTACTCCCTCTACATGTTCCTTATAAGCCAACGAGGCCCCCTCCCAGCACATATCATCGCCTTGGCCCCCTCCCACACACGAGAACACCTACTTATAGCCCTGCACCTCATCCCCCTACTCCTGCTTATCTTAAAGCCCGAGCTAATTTGAGGGTGAGCCACATGTAGATATAGTTTAACAAAAATATTAGATTGTGATTCTAAAGACAGGGGTTAAAATCCCCTTATCCACCGAGAGAGGCTCGCCAGCAACGAAGACTGCTAATCTCCGCGACCTTGGTTGGACCCCAGGGCTCACTCGGTCTGCTCCTAAAGGATAACAGCTCATCCATTGGTCTTAGGAACCAAAAACTCTTGGTGCAAATCCAAGTAGCAGCTATGCACCCCACTTCACTTATAATGACCTCGAGCCTAATTATTATTTTTACACTGTTAGCTTACCCCGTACTCTCAACCCTCACGCCCCGCATCCAAGACCCTAGCTGGGCCGTCACGCACGTTAAAACAGCAGTCAAACTGGCTTTCTTTGTCAGTCTTCTACCACTCTTCCTGTTCTTTAACGAAGGGGCGGAAGCAATCGTCACCTCCTGGACCTGAATAAACACCACGTGTTTTGACATTAGTATCAGCTTTAAATTTGACCACTACTCAATTATTTTTACCCCTATTGCCCTATACGTAACCTGATCAATTCTTGAATTCGCATCTTGGTATATACACGCGGACCCCAATATAAACCGATTCTTCAAATATCTTCTAATCTTCCTGATCGCTATAATTATCCTAGTTACAGCAAACAATATATTCCAATTATTTATCGGTTGAGAGGGTGTCGGTATTATGTCCTTCCTTCTCATCGGCTGATGGTACGGACGGGCAGACGCCAATACCGCCGCTCTCCAAGCCGTTGTCTACAACCGCGTCGGTGATGTCGGACTAATCTTTGCCATAGCATGGATAGCCATAAATCTTAACTCCTGAGAAATACAACAAATCTTCGCAGCCTCTAAAGACTTCGATCTAACCTTCCCACTCTTAGGTCTGATTCTTGCCGCCACTGGCAAATCCGCTCAATTCGGCCTTCATCCCTGGCTCCCCTCTGCCATAGAGGGTCCCACACCGGTCTCTGCCCTACTACACTCAAGCACTATGGTTGTCGCCGGCATTTTCTTGCTTGTTCGTATGAGCCCCCTGCTAGAAAATAACCAAACCGCTTTAACCACCTGCCTCTGCCTAGGAGCCCTAACTACCCTTTTCACAGCAACCTGCGCACTTACTCAAAATGACATTAAGAAAATTGTTGCTTTCTCAACATCAAGCCAACTTGGATTAATAATGGTCACCATCGGACTAAACCAACCTCAACTAGCCTTCCTACACATCTGCACCCACGCCTTCTTCAAAGCAATACTTTTCCTATGCTCAGGGTCAGTCATCCACAGCCTAAACGACGAACAAGACATTCGTAAAATGGGGGGCATACACCACCTCACCCCCTTTACTTCTTCTTGCTTAACAATCGGTAGCCTCGCCCTCACCGGCACCCCCTTCCTAGCCGGGTTCTTCTCAAAAGATGCCATCATCGAAGCCCTGAACACATCCCACCTAAACGCCTGAGCCCTTACTCTAACCCTCCTAGCCACTTCTTTCACAGCCATCTACAGTCTTCGTGTCGTATATTTTGTGTCCATGGGACACCCCCGATTTAACTCCCTTTCCCCTATCAATGAAAATAACACAGCCGTCATTAACCCTATCAAACGTCTTGCCTGAGGAAGTATCGTTGCCGGGCTTTTAATCACCTCTAGCATCACCCCCCTTAAGACCCCCATTATGACTATACACCCCCTCCTCAAACTAGCTGCCCTAGCTGTCACTGTGATTGGCCTACTTTTGGCCTTGGAGTTGGCATCTTTAACAAGCAAACAATACCAGACAAGCCCAAACCTGGCCACCCACCACTTCTCTAACATGCTTGGATTCTTCCCTACCATCATCCACCGTCTCACCCCTAAAATTAATCTAGTCCTAGGTCAAACAATTGCCAGTCAAATAGTAGACCAAACCTGACTTGAGAAAACGGGCCCAAAAGCCATTGCTTCCTCAAGTCTTCCCTTAATCACTACAACTAGCAATACACAACAAGGACTAATTAAGACATACCTAGCCTTATTCCTCCTTACCCTCACTCTTACAATTTTAGTAACCATTTACTAGACTGCCCGAAGCATACCTCGGCTTAAACCCCGAGTTAACTCTAACACAACAAATAGTGTAAGTAATAAAACCCAGGCACTCATTACTAATATGCCCCCACCTGACGAATATATTAAAGCAACCCCTCCCATGTCACCCCGAAACACAGAGAAGTCCCCAAGCTCATCAGCCGGAACTCAAGAAGATTCATATCATCCACCTCACACAGTGCTCGACACTACAACCACCCCTAAAACATATATAACTATATACAATAGCACAGGCCGGCTACCAAAACTTTCCGGGAAAGGCTCAGCTGCCAATGCAGCCGAATACGCAAATACTACCAACATTCCCCCTAGGTAGATTAAAAATAAAACTAGAGACAAGAAAGGCCCCCCGTGGCCTACTAAAACCCCACACCCCATGCCCGCTACAACTACCAACCCTAAAGCAGCAAAGTACGGGGAAGGATTAGAAGCAACAGCTACTAACCCCAACACTAAGCCCAATAAGAACAAAGACATAATATAGGTCATAATTCCTGCCAGGAATTTAACCAGGACTAATGGCTTGAAAAACCACCGTTGTTATTCAACTACAAGAACCTTAATGGCAAGCCTACGAAAAACCCACCCGTTACTAAAAATTGCAAATAGCGCAGTAGTCGACCTCCCCGCCCCCTCTAATATTTCAGTATGATGAAACTTTGGTTCCCTACTTGGCCTCTGCTTAATCATCCAAATCCTCACAGGACTATTCCTAGCCATACATTACACCTCCGACATCGCAACAGCCTTCTCATCTGTTGGCCACATTTGTCGAGACGTGAACTACGGCTGACTTATCCGTAATTTACACGCTAACGGTGCCTCTTTCTTCTTCATCTGCATCTACGCACATATCGGACGAGGACTCTACTACGGCTCCTACCTCTACAAAGAAACATGGACTATTGGAGTTGTTCTCCTCCTCCTAGTAATAATGACAGCCTTCGTCGGGTATGTTTTACCCTGAGGCCAAATGTCATTCTGAGGCGCTACCGTCATCACCAACCTCCTCTCCGCAGTCCCTTACATTGGAAACTCTCTTGTTCAATGAATTTGAGGGGGGTTCTCGGTTGATAATGCCACACTAACTCGATTCTTTGCATTTCACTTCCTCTTCCCCTTCGTAATCGCAGGGGCCACAATAGTCCACCTGCTGTTCCTACATCAAACCGGCTCAAACAACCCCCTTGGTTTAAACTCCGACGCGGACAAAATCTCGTTCCACCCCTACTTCTCCTACAAGGACCTGTTAGGCTTTTCAGCCCTACTCATCGCCCTCACAGCCCTTGCACTGTTCTCCCCCAACCTGTTAGGAGACCCTGACAACTTCACCCCAGCCAACCCACTGGTAACCCCACCCCATATCAAACCCGAGTGATATTTCTTATTTGCTTACGCCATTCTTCGGTCAATCCCTAACAAGCTAGGGGGTGTCTTAGCCTTACTCGCCTCCATCCTCGTACTTTTAGTAGTCCCCATCCTCCACACCTCCAAACAACGAGGCCTCACCTTCCGCCCCATCACCCAATTCCTATTTTGAACCCTTATCGCAGACGTCGCCATTCTTACATGAATCGGGGGCATGCCCGTAGAACACCCCTTTATTATTATTGGCCAAATTGCATCCTTCCTTTACTTCTTCCTATTCCTAGCCCTCTTCCCAATGGCCGGTTATGTAGAAAACAAGGCCTTAGGATGAGCTTGCAGTGGTAGCTCAGCGCCAGAGCGCCGGTCTTGTAAACCGGACGCCGGAGGTTAAAATCCTCCCCACTGCTCAAAGAAGGGAGATTTTAACTCCCACCCCTAACTCCCAAAGCTAGGATTCTAAACTAAACTATTCTTTGCGCACGCAACGACATACATATATGTATTTTTTAATACATATATGTATTAACACCATTAATTTATATTAACCAAATCAATAGTATTCAAGTACATCTATGTATAATAACCATACATAGATGTTAACCATTCATACAACAACATTAAACTAAGAAGAACATGAAGCATGTAGAGTTTTAGGTAACATTCTATTAAATCAAGGATAGGCGAAACTTAAGATCGAACACTCTTACTCATTAGTTAAGTTATACGTTTCCCAACATCCTATACTTAAATAGTATCCGATGTAGTAAGAACCTACCATCAGTTGATTTCTTAATGCTAACGGTTATTGAAGGTGAGGGACAAGTATTTGTGGGGGTTTCACAATATGAATTATTCCTGGCATTTGGTTCCTACTTCAGGGCCATTGATTGATATTATTCCTCCCACTTTCATCGACGCTTACATAAGTTAATGGTGGAGTACATCTCCGAGAGACCCAGCATGCCTAGCATTCACTCCAGCGAGCAAGGGGTTCTCCTTTTTTTTTTCCTTTTCACTTGGCATTTCAGAGTGCACACGGTAGTTACAGACAAGGTTGAACATTTAACTCGCCCAGCGAGTAATAGTCTGAGTGATGAAAAGACTTTACTGAAGAATTGCATATTAGGATATCAAGAGCATATATAGTGAAGTTCTACTCGAAAGATATCTAAGATGCCCCCGGTTTCTGCGCGTAAAACCCCCCTACCCCCCTAAACTCGTGAGATCACTAAGACTCCTGAAAACCCCCCGGAAACAGGACAACCTCTAGTAGTTTAATTTGGGCCTAAAATACGCTTATTTACACTATTAAAATAATGCGTGT